TATTATCTGATCTAAAAAAAAAAACCATCGGTTAAATATATACTTAATTTATTTTAAATTTGAATAATCTCTTATTTATATAAAGGTAAAAATTAAATTTAAAATAAATAATATAATAAAATAAAATAATATATAATTAAATAATTATAATTAATTAATATATAATATTAAATCTACTCTCTACTATATAAGAGAGTAGATTTAAATATAAATAAAATAAATAATATAATAAAATAAAATAATATATAATTAAATAATTATAATTAATTAGTATATAATATTAAATCTACTCTCTACTATATAAGAGAGTAGATTTAAATATAAATAAAATAAATAATATAATAAAATAAAATAATATATAATTAAATAATTATAATTAATTAGTATATAATATTAAATCTACTCTCTACTATATAAGAGAGTAGATTTAAATATAAATAAAATAAATAATATAATAAAATAAAATAATATATAATTAAATAATTATAATTAATTAGTATATAATATTAAATCTACTCTCTACTATATAAGAGAGTAGATTTAAATATAAATAAAATAAATAATATAATAAAATAAAATAATATATAATTAAATAATTGTATATTATTAACACATAATAATTAAATGTATATATTAGTAAATAATAAATTTAATTATTTAAAAATTAAGAATTATTGTCATAAAAACAATTTCATATTAGTAATATGTTTTTATTACCGATCAATATGTTTTTTAGATAAAATAAGTTTCATTCTTGCTTAAAAACAAGATTATAAATATATTTTTACAAATAATTTTATACTAGCTTTAACTATACTTTAACCTCCTTTTATTTGACTTAACTATATAAAAGGAGGTATTCATAATGTATATAGTTAATATTTATCCTAAATATTACTCTTAACCCCTAATTGAGTTTAATATTGAGGATCTTAGTACTTATACTAACAAACCTCTTTTATATTTAAGTAAAAAAGAGGTTTGTAGAAATGATTGTATAAATATATTTTTACAAATAATTTTATACTAGCTTTAACTATACTTTAACCTCCTTTTATTTGACTTAACTATATAAAAGGAGGTATTCATAATGTATATAGTTAATATTTATCCTAAATATTACTCTTAACCCCTAATTGAGTTTAATATTGAGGATCTTATTACTTATACTAACAAACCTCTTTTATATTTAAGTAAAAAAGAGGTTTGTAGAAATGATTGTATAAATATATTTTTGTTATCCGTTTGACTTTATATTTAAATTTAATAAGTTTGATTCTTGCTTATTTATTAGTTGGTTAATTAGTTTATATGTAGTTTTATTAAATATATTATTATGCAGTAAGGAGTTTTGCTTTAAGTGATTGATTTTTATTAATTTTCAGTAATTTAATTATGATGGATAAATTTTGTGCCAGCATTCGCGGTTATACAATTCATTTGAATTAATATTATATTTTTTAATTATTTATTATTTGATGATTATATATATGATATATTTAGGTGGAATTTATATATTTAGTTATTAATCTTTCATTAAAGTTTTTTAAATCATTATATTAGACTAGGATTAGATACCCTATTATTTGTTGCCTTAAATTTAATTGTTTATAAATGAATATTATTAGTTATGTTCTATTAAACTCAAAGAATTTGGCGGTAATTTATATCTTTTTAGAGGAACCTGTCTTATAATTGATAAACCACGATAGTTCATACCTTAATTTTATTTGTATATCTCTATATTATTGGAATGTTATTTAAGTAAATTTTCTTTTATTATAATATTTTATATTAGGTCAAGGCGCAGTTATATTTAGGTAAGGATGGGTTACATTAATATTAAATATTTTGGATTTAAGTTACCTTTAGATGATTTTATTGAAATAGGATTTAATAGTAATTTTAATTAATTAGTTATTATGAATTTAGTTCTAATTTATGTACATATCGCCCGTCACTCTCTTTAATATGGGATAAGTCGTAACAAAGTAGGTGTACCGGAAGGTGTAGCTAGAAAGTTCAGACTATAGCTTATGAATTAAAGCTTGTTGTTTACATTAATAAGAAAATATTTAATTATTTTGTCTGATTATTAATTTATTATTTATGATTATGAAATTTTTAGTTTAATTTATTTATTTTTAGTATTATGAAGAAATAATTAGTTTATTATTACTGTCAAGGAATTATTATTAATATCATATTAGTATTTTTGATAGTACCTTTTGTATCAGGGTTGATTTATTTATTAATTTATATTTTTTGTCCCGAATTTAGGGTATCTAGAAGTAAATTTTTTTTATAAGTTTTATATTGTTAATTAATTTATTTTTAGTAATTATAAGTTATTCGTCCCTTAATTATATCTGGTTTTGTAGGAAGTGAATTAAATTTAGCTTTTAATTTTAAGGTTATATAATGGGGGATAATCTCTATTTTTTATTAAAATTTAGGCACTAATATTTTTATTATCATTAGTATCTTTGTATTAAGTTCGTAGTAGATTTTAATTATTATTTATGATTTTTTTTTATTTATTTTTATACTACAATTGTATAGTGAATTTTTATTTATTTTTATTAATGATTAAATTAGTATAATTTTTATTTATTGATTTATGAATTCGACAGTTTTAATTTTCAACTGTTTATCAAAAACATTTCTTTAAGATTTATATTTAAAGTAGGTTCTGCCCTATGATAGAGATAAAATTTAAATGGCTGCAGTATTCTGACTGTACAAAGGTAGCATAATAATTAGTTTCTTAATTAGGGACTTGTATGAATGAATTAATGAAAAATTTATTTTATTATAATTATTTTTGTAATTTAATTTTTAGGTTAAAAAGCCTAACTGTATTATTGGGACGATAAGACCCTATAGAACTTAAAAATTTTTTAACTATTTTGTATTTTAGGCTTAGTTATATATATTTATTTAATTTTTTTACTGGGGTGGTAAATAAATGTTTAACTTTATTTTTTTAGTTCATTAATTTATGATTAAGATTGATCCATTAGGTTTAATGATTATAAGATTAAGTTACCTTAGGGATAACAGCGTAATTTTAATGGAAAGTTCATATTTATATTAAAGTTTGCGACCTCGATGTTGAATTAAGATAATATTAAGGGGTAGGTTCTTTAAGGTTAGGTCTGTTCGACCTTTAAATTCTTACATGATTTGAGTTCAAACCGGTGTAAGCCAGGTTGGTTTCTATCTAATTAATTATTAATTTATTTAGTACGAAAGGACCAATAAATTCTATAATTAATAGTTTTATTTGAATTATATTGTTGAATTGGCAGATTAGTGTATTAAATTTAGAATTTAATTAAGTATTTATATTACATTCAATAATTTATTTTTTAACTTCTGGTTTTATACTAATTATTATTATGGTTTCTGTTGGATTTTTTACTTTATTAGAACGTAAGGTTTTAAGATATATTCAAATTCGTAAGGGTCCTAATAAGGTTGGATACATAGGGTTATTACAACCTTTTAGTGATGGATTTAAGTTATTTTTAAAAGAGAATATTTTTCCTTTAAATTCTAATTATTTAGTTTATTATTTGTGTCCTGTTTTTAGTTTAATTCAGTCTTTATTCATTTGGTGTTTATTTCCTTATTATATTAATTGTTTAAATTTTATTTTTGGGTTTATTTTTTTCTTATGTTGTTCTTGTTTGAGAATTTATGGATTAATTATTTGTGGTTGGGCGTCTAATAGTATTTATTCTATTTTAGGGTGTTTACGTAGTGTATGTCAAGCTATTTCATATGAGGTTAGTTTATCTTTGATTTTATTTGTGTATTTTTTTATATTAAATAGTTATAGTTTGGTTGATTATTGTTTTTTTCAGGTTGATGTTTGATTTATTTTTTTTTCTTTACCATTATTTTTTTGTTGGCTGTCTTGTTGTATAGCAGAAACTAATCGTTCACCTTTTGATTTTTCTGAAGGGGAGAGTGAGTTAGTGTCTGGGTTTAATGTTGAATACGGTGCAGGGGGGTTTGCTTTTCTTTTTATTAGTGAATATTCTAGTATTATTTTTATGTGTATATTAACTGTTTTAATTTTTTTGGGGGGAGATTATTATTCTTTTGTTTTTTATTTAAAGGTGATTTTATTATGTTTTTTTTTTATTTGAGTTCGAGCTTCTCTACCGCGCTATCGTTATGATAAGCTAATGTATTTAGCTTGAAGGAGTTATTTACCTGTTTCTTTAAATTACCTTTTTTTTTTTTTTTTTATTAAGGTTTTAATTTTTTATCATTTTTCTTTGTTAAGTTAATAAATGTCTATTTCTTTCTAGTATTTTCAAAATACTTGCTTTTGTATAAGCTAAATAACTTATTTAGTTAATTATTTTATCTCATAGTTTTACTATTAAAGGATCTATAATAAAATATATAAAATAAATTATTGTTAAAATTAATCCAGTTTCTGTAAATGGAGTTTCTACTGGTCGAGCTCCAATTCATGTTAACAAAATTACAGTTGAGACGAATGATCAGAATATAATTTGTCTGATAGGATAGAATCTTAACCCTTTAAATTTTATTTTTATGGACACAGGTAATACTATTAAAATAATGATTGATAAAAATAATGCTATTACCCCTCCTAATTTATTAGGAATTGATCGTAGGATTGCATATGCAAAAAGGAAGTATCATTCTGGTTGAATATGAATTGGAGTAACTATTGGGTTTGCAGGTATAAAATTATCAGGATCTGAAAGTATATAAGGTTCACATAAATTTAATGTTATTAGAGAAGTTAGGATTAATACAAATCCTAGTGAATCTTTAATTGAGAAGTAAGGGTGAAATGGAATTTTATCAATATTTGACTTAATACCAATAGGGTTATTTGATCCTGTAGTATGCAGAAAGAATAAGTGAATAATTGTTATTATTGAAATAATAAATGGTAATATAAAATGTAAACTAAAGAATCGAGATAATGTTGCATTATCAACAGCGAATCCACCTCAAAGTCAGTTTACCAGTATTGTACCGATATATGGAATTGCTGATAATAGATTAGTAATAACTGTTGCCCCTCAGAATGATATTTGTCCTCAAGGGAGAACATATCCTAAAAATGCTGTGGCTATAGTTAATAATATAATAATTACTCCAATATATCATGTTTTTAAAAATTTATATGACCCATAATAGATACCTCGTCCAGTATGTATATATATTATTAGGAAGAAAAGTGAAGCACCGTTTGAGTGAATTGTTCGCATTAATCAGCCGTAATTTACGTCGCGAGAAATATGTCTTACTCTATTAAAAGCTATTTCAATATTTGATGTATAATGTATTGATAATATAATTCCTGATAGTAATTGGATTATTAAACATATACCTAAAATTGAACCGAAGTTTCATCAATATGATAAATTTATAGGAGTTGGAAGATCAATGATTGAATAATTAATAATTTTAATTAATTCATTTCTTTTTCGGATTGGTTTATTCATTAGTTTTTTGATCGGAGTGGGCCTTCATAGTGTTTAACTATTTTGGTTACTACAATTATTGTTAATAGTAAATATAAAACTATAATTATTGTAATTATTATTGATTTCTTGTTATATAATTTACTTAATGATAGTTGTTCTATATATTGAATATTTAATATTGATTGATTTTCATCAATTTGTACTTCTTGTATTAGTTCTTCTGTTATTATAATTATTATTATTATTAGTATTAATATTTTTGTATTAATTTTAAATTTTTCGTTAGAGGCTAGGCTTCTTATATAAGTGAATAGAATTAGTAATCCTCCAATTATTATTAAGAATGTAATTATGGTTAATCATGAAGTTGATATTATTTTGTTTATTAAAATAGTTATTAGGAAGGTTTGAGTTATTAAAATGATTCCTATTGATATAGGAGTTTTTATAATTGGTAATATTGTAATTAAAATTATTATAATTTTTATAACATATATTTTAATATCAGTTAATAGTTTAAATAAAATTTGGGTTTTGGGAATTTAAGATGCTTTTTTAGCTTTACTGATGTTTTAAAGGTTATTCCTAATTTTAATTTACAAGATTAATATTTTTATTAAATTATTAAAACTAATGAATTTAATTTTTGTTATTTATTTATTTTTATTAAGATTATTTTCTTTGGTTTTGATCCGTAAGCATGTTTTGTTATGTTTGTTAAGATTAGAATTTATTATTTTGTCTTTATTATATTTAATTTTACTTTATTCTTTGTTGTTCAATTATTCTATATATTTATATTTGTTTTTTATAACTTTTTATGTATGTGAAGGGGTATTGGGTTTGAGAGTACTAGTTTGTTTAATTCGATCACATGGTAATGATTATTTAAATTCTATATTTTTATGATAATAATTAGTGTTTATATTATATTTATGATCCTATCTGTATTATGTTTAAAGTGATATATTTGTGTTTTTATATTTATAGTCTTAATTATTATTTGTATAATAATAAATTTAAATATTTTTTATAGTAATATTAGTTACTGGTTTGGGGTAGATTATATTTCTTTTGGATTGATTTTATTAAGAGTTTTTATTGTGAGTTTAATATTATTGTCTTCTATCCAAATTTTTTGTTCTTCATTTTTAAGTTTAATCTTAATTCTTTGTTTAAGCCTTTATTTTATTTTTTCAGTATTAAATATATTTTTATTATATTTATTTTTTGAGTTTAGTCTAGTACCTTTAATCATTTTAATTTTAGGTTGAGGCTACCAGCCTGAACGGTTAATTTCTATTCTTTATATATTTTTTTATACTTTATTTGCTTCTTTGCCGTTATTATTAGTTATTATTTACTTTTATTTAAATTTCGGATCTCTTTTTTTTGATTATCAATTTAATTATTCCTTAAGATTTTTAATGCATTTTTTTATAATTTTTGCTTTTTTAGTTAAATTACCTATATTTATATTTCATTTTTGATTACCTAAGGCACATGTTCAAGCACCCGTTTCTGGTTCAATAATTCTTGCCGGATTATTTTTAAAAATTGGAGGATACGGTTTGATTCGATTTATATTCATTTATGAATATTTATTTTTTAGTTATAATTATGTTTGGTTTTCTTTTTCAATTTGAGGATGTATTATTGTTAGATTTATTTGTTTTATTCAGGGGGATATCAAATGTATAATTGCTTATTCATCAGTAGGACATATATGTATATGTTTAATGGGTATTTTAAGTATAAATTATTGAGGATTATTAGGTTCTTATTTAATAATGATTGGGCATGGTTTATGTTCATCAGGAATATTTTGTATAGCAAATTTGGTTTATGAACGTTTATTATCTCGTAGATTTTTTATTAATAAAGGTCTAATTTCTTTTATACCGAGTCTTGGACTTACATGGTTTGTTTTTTGTTGCTTTAATATAGGATGCCCTCCTAGAATTAATTTTCTAAGTGAATTAATTATTATAGGAAGTATAATTAATTATTTTTATTGATCTTTTATTTATATTGTATTTATTTCATTCTTAAGAGCTTGTTTTAGAATTTATTTATTTAGTTATTCTTATCACGGTTTATTTAACAATTGTTATTCTTATTCTTTTATTAATATTAAAGAGTATCTATTACTTTTAGTTCATTTATTACCTATTATTTATACAATATTAATTATTGATTTATTTTTTTTTTAATTTGAGTAGTTTAATTTTAAAATAAAGATTTGTGGATTCTTTGACATCTACTAGTAGATCTTAAGTTTTGTTTAAAAACAATTTTTATTATTTATGATTTATTGTTTTGTTAATTTTATCTTTAGTGCTATTTGGAATTAGCCTTTATTTGGGTTATAATAGTTATATTTATTTATTGGAATATAACTTATATTTATTTAATTCCTTAAGTTTATGTTATTTACTGTTTTTAGATTGAATTTCTTTGTCTTTTGTTTCTGTAGTGTTATTTATTTCTTCTATGGTTGTGTTTTATAGAATACAATATATAGGTTGGTCATCTTATTCTTCTGTTCGATTTTTGTTTTTAGTTTTATTGTTTGTTTTTAGTATATTTTTGATAATTATAAGTCCAAACATAATCAGAATTTTATTAGGATGGGATGGATTAGGATTAGTTTCTTATTGTTTAGTAATTTATTATAGATCAATAAAAAGTTATATAGCGGGATTAATTACTTGTTTGACTAATCGGTTAGGAGATGTAGGATTATTAATCTCTATTTGTTGAATAATATCATATGGTAGTTGACATTTTTTATTTTATCCTTCTTTTTTTTCTGAGTATATTTATTTATTAGTTGCTTTATCATGTTTCACTAAAAGAGCTCAGATTCCCTTTTCTTGTTGATTACCTGCTGCTATAGCAGCTCCAACACCTGTTTCAGCATTAGTTCATTCTTCCACTTTAGTAACTGCAGGGGTTTATTTATTAATTCGTTTTTATAGTTTAATTTCTTTTAATTCTTATTTGATTTTTGTTAGTATGATTACTATAACTTTATCTTCAGTATGTGCTTTATTTGAATATGATTTAAAAAAAATTGTTGCTTTATCTACATTGAGTCAATTAGGATTAATAATAATATCTTTATTCCTTGGTCTTAGTGAATTATGTTACTTTCATTTAATTACTCACGCTATATTTAAGTCTTTGTTGTTTCTTTGTTCAGGTATTTTTATTTATTATATAAATAATACACAAGATATTCGTTCAATAGGGTTTGTATGTATAAATCTACCGTTTACAACTGCTTGTTTTAATATTTCTAGTTTATCATTGTGTGGTATTCCATTTTTGGCGGGATTTTACTCTAAGGATTTAATTATTGAAATATCTTTATTTAATAATTGTAACAGATTTGTTTTTATTATTTTTTATTTTAGTTTGGGGTTAACCGCAGGGTATTCCCTGCGTTTATTTTTTTATACAATAGTTTATAATAATAATTTTAATTCATTTTCTTTAATGGATGATAATTTAGATTATATGAAAATTAGTATTTTTATTTTAACTATTTTTTCTGTTATTATTGGTAGTTTAATTATTTGAATAATAAATTTTGATTTATTGTTTTTATTATTTCCTCTTTATATAAAATTAATAACTTTATGTTTTGTAATTTTAGGGATGTGGTTTTCTTATGAGAGATTTTTTTTTGATAAGTTATTTTCTATTAAGTTTTATTTATTTAATAATTATATATGATTTATATACAGTCACTCTTTTTATTTACATTTTGTATTTTATAGTTTAAGTTTTAATAGTAAAACAAAAGTTTTAGGTTGAGGTGAATATTATGGAGCTATAGGGATGTCTTTTTATTTAGTAAAATTATCTAATTTATTACAATTTTATTTCTCTGGGTCTATTAGGATATTTTTATTAATATTTATGTTTTGGCTAATAATTTTGGTTTGTTTGTATAGCTTAATTGTAGAGTTTAATATTGAAGCTATTAAGGTAAATTTTTTTTTTCAAACATTATTCACAGAATTTATATTCTTTTTTTTAATGAAAATAAAAGGTTTTAATTAAACTATATGAATAAATAAAGAGATAAACGGAATTTAACCGCTTTAAAAATTAGTTAGCAGCTATTTTTTTACTTAATCTCTTTTAATTGGAATATTATATTCAATTTTCTTATTAACATTAAGAAGCCTCATATTTGGCTTCAATTAACATGAAGAATAGTTCTTTAATTTTAGGTCGAAACTAAATGTAAATTTTACTTCTTTGTTAAGATTAATCTTTATTAGATACTTTTTGAATGCAAATCAAATGTTATAATTAACTACAATCCTAATTTGATTAAAGTTATCTGGTTCATTTTAGTATACCATTGTATCATTCATGGTATAATCCTAATATTAGTACTGTAATAAATAATAATGACGTATAAATTCAATATTTAATTATTGTGTATTTTATAGTTATAATTATTGGTAAAATAATAATAATTTCAATATCAAAAATTAAAAAAATTACGGCAATTAAAAAAAAATGGATAGAAAATGGTAGCCGTTTATTAGCTATAGGATTAAAACCACATTCAAATGGAGTTAATTTTTCTATATCAGTAATTGATTTTTTTCTGATTAATAATAAAATAATTATAATTAAGGTAGTGATTATAATGATTATTAATATATGAATAAAGATTAAATAAATTATTCATTCCGTAGTTTATGAACTTTTTAGTTGGAAGCTAAATATACTTTTTATATTAAATGAATTTAATTAACTACCTCATCAGTATATTGTAATATATAAGAATAATCATACAACATCTACAAAATGTCAATATCATGCTGATAATTCAAATCCAATGTGATGTATATTAGATATATGTAAATTTTTAACACGAATTATGATAATAATAATAAATGTTGTTCCGATAATAACATGAATTCCATGAAACCCAGTACCCATAAAAAATGTTGACCCATAAATAGAATCTGCGATACTAAATGGTGATTCTATATATTCGTATAATTGTAATAAAGAGAAGTATAAGCCTAAGATTGTAGTAATCATTATACTTTTTATAGTCTGAGTATAATTGTTATTTAAAATTGAATTATGAGCTCATGTTATTGACACTCCGGATGACAATAGAATTATAGTGTTTAATATTGGAATATTTATAGGATTAAATGTTTTAATGCCAAGTGGGGGTCATTGTAACCCAATTTCTATTGATGGTGATAGTCTTCTATGAAAAAATGCTCAAAAGAATGATGAAAAAAATATTACTTCAGACATAATGAATATAATTATTCCTCATTTTATTCTTTGTATAACTTTTTTAGTATGTATTCCTTGGAATGTAGATTCACGAATAATGTCACGTCATCATTGAAATATAGTTAATAAGATAATAATTAATCCAGTAATTATTAAAGTTCAATTTAATTTATTAAATCATATAATTGTACCTGAAGTTAGTGTTATTAGTCCTACAGAACTTATTAATGGTCATGGTCTTTTATCAACTAAGTGGAATGGGTGATTATTCATTTAGATTTCTCTAGAGTATAAAGTTGTTAGTGTTATAAAGACATAAGATTGAATTAAAGCTACTGCTAGTTCAAAAATTATTAATAATATAAATACTCTTATAGTTAATATTATTAATAACCCTGATGAAATACTGTTTCTTCCTAATAGTGATATCAGAAGATGACCAGCAATTATATTTGCTGTAAGACGAACAGCTAAAGATCCAGGGCGAATTAAATTACTAATTGTTTCAATTAAGACTATAAAGGGTATAAGAACCCCTGGAGTACCTGATGGTACTAAATGAGTAAATATTATATTCGTCTTATTTAATCATCCATATATTATAAAAGATATTCATATTGGTAAAGCTAAGGCTAAAGAAAAAATTAAGTGTGAACTAGATGTAAAAATGTAAGGTATTAAACCTATAATATTATTATACATAATTATTAAAAATATTCTTATTATTAATAAACTACTTCCTTTGTATGACATAATTAATTTTATTTCTTGATGTAAAGTTTTGATTAAAATATGTAAGACAATATTATTTTTATTTATAATTAATCAATATTTATATGGTATTATAATAAATATAATTATTGTTCTTATTCAATTTAATGATAAAGATCCTGTACATGGGTCAAATGTTGAAAATAAGTTAGTTATCATTTTCAATTTATTTTATTTTTATTAATTTTAATTGAATCTTTATTTATAATTTTGTAATTAAAATATAGGATGGTGTTTATTATTAAATATAATAAATTAAATATTAATATTAAAATTAATCATCATATTGGAGATATTTGTGGCAAAAAAGATTATTAATTTAATAATTTTAATTTGACAAATTAATGTTTTATTTTAAACTAAATCTTTTCATTAAGAGTATTCGCTAACATACTATAATTTGGTTTAAGAGACCAATACTTGCATTTAAGTAAACTTAATGAATAATTTTTTAATCAACTTATAAACTTTGGTATATTAATAGATTCAATAACAATCGGTATAAATCTATGATATGACCCACAAATTTCTGAACATTGACCAAAGAATACTCCTGGACGTGTAATAAAAATATTTCTTTGGTTAATTCGTCCTGGTGATGCATCAATTTTTGTTCCAATAGAAGGAATTGTTCAAGAGTGAATAACATCTGTTGAAGTTACTAATATACGTACTTGAGTATTAAATGGAATAATTACTCGATTGTCAACATCTAAGAGTCGGAATTCATTATTATTCAAATCAAAAGTTGGTTTCATATATGAATCAAAATCAATCTTCTTGAAATCCGAGTATTCATAGGATCAATATCATTGATGCCCAATTGCTTTAATAGTAATTATTGGATTATTTATTTCCTCAAGTAAATATAAAATCTTAAGTGAAGGTAATGCAATAAAAATTAATATAACTGCAGGAATAATAGTTCAAACAAGTTCAATTAATTGCCCCTCTAATAAGAATCGATTAGTAAATTTGTTTAATATTATAGATACTATTATATAAAATACTATAATAGTAATTATAATAATAATTATTATTGCATGATCATGAAATATAATTAGTTGTTCTATAATGGGTGAAGATGCATCTTGAAATGATATTTTTAATCATGTAGAAATTTCTAATAAAATATATTTATTTATATATGAATCTTAAATTCATTGCACTAATCTGCCATATTAGAAATTATTTAGTTATTACTGGTAATTCATTGTAAGAATGCTCTTCAGGGGGTATTTTTTGTAATCATTCAATAGAAGATAGATTATTAATTCTATATAAAGATACTCGTTTGGAAATTATACTTTCTCAAATGATAAATAATAATATCATAATACTAATTATAGAAATAATTCTTCCTAAGGAAGATATAATATTTCATGCTATATAAGTATCAGGGTAATCTGAATATCGTCGAGGTATTCCTCTTAATCCTAAGTAATGTTGAGGAAAAAATGTTAAATTTACTCCGGTAAATATAACAAAAAATTGAATTTTTAATCATTTAGGGTTTATTATTAATCCCGTAAATAATGGGTACCATTGAATAAAACCCGCCATAATTGCAAATACTGCCCCTATAGAAAGAACATAATGAAAATGTGCAACCACATAATAAGTATCATGTAAAATAACATCAATTGATGAATTTGATAAAATAATTCCAGTTAAACCTCCTATAGTAAACAAAAACACAAATCCTGAAGATCATATTGTAGAAATAGAAATTTTTAAGGAAACTCCATGTATAGTTGCTATTCATCTAAAAATTTTAATTCCTGTTGGTACAGCAATAATTATAGTAGCAGATGTAAAATAAGCACGAGTATCAACATCTATCCCAACTGTAAATATATGATGAGCTCATACAACAAATCCCAACAAACCGATTGATATTATAGCATAAACTATACCAATATATCCAAATGACTCGTTTTTACCTCTTTCCTGTCTAATAATATGTGAAATAAGACCAAATCCTGGGAGAATTAAAATATAAACTTCAGGATGACCAAAAAATCAAAATAAATGTTGATAAAGAATAGGATCACCTCCTCCTGAAGGGTCAAAAAAGGATGTATTAATATTACGATCAGTTAATAATATAGTAATTGCTCCTGCTAACACTGGTAGTGATAATAATAATAAAATAGCAGTGATTAATACTGATCAAACGAATAGTGGGGTTTGATCAAATGATATTCCTGGAGAACGTATATTAATTACAGTAGTAATAAAATTGACAGCCCCTAAAATAGAAGAAATTCCTGCTAAATGTAAAGAAAAAATAGCTAAATCCACTCTAGGCCCTGAATGCGCAATGTTTGAGGAAAGAGGGGGATACACTGTTCATCCAGTACCCGCTCCTATTTCAATTATAGATCTAGTTATTAATAATGTTAAAGATGGCGGTAATAATCAAAATCTTATATTATTTATTCGAGGGAAAGCTATATCTGGAGCACCAATTATTAGAGGTAATAATCAATTACCAAAACCACCAATTATGATAGGTATAACTATAAAAAAAATTATAATAAAGGCGTGGGATGTAACTACTACATTATATACTTGATCATTATTTATAAAAGGCCCAGGGTGGGCTAGTTCCATTCGGATAATTATACTTAATATTATACCTACTATTCCTGATCAGATACCAAAAATAAAATATATTGTTCCGATGTCTTTGTGATTAGTTGAATATAATCATTTATTCATATTAAAAAATAATATATTAGGGTGTCCGAATATTAAGGTAATAAACTGTAAATTTATTTATGAATATTTTTTATTCTCCTAATAAAAAAAAATCTTATAGTTTAATTAAAACTTTAAATTGCAAATTTAAAAAAGAAATAAGTAATTCTAAGATTTATTAAAACAATAATGATTTTAACTTTGAAGGTTAGTAGTTTATCTAACTTAAAATCTTAATTTAAATATTTAATTAAAATAATTAAGGGTAAAGTTAAAAAGTTAATAATTATAATGTTTATACTTAATCATGATAAAGAGTTAATTTTTCATTTTATAATTAAAGAAGATAATAGTCTGGATAGGAAACATAGTCGATTGTAATAAAATATAGTTAACAAAGAAGTAGTAATTATTATTAATCTTACAACTCAATCATTATAATTAATAGATAACTCAATTACAATTAATTTTGGTAGGAACCCCATTAAAGGTGGTATTCCTCCTGAAGACAATATTAAAATCCAAATTACAGCTTTAGTTTTTAAATCAACTTTATTAATCAAAAATTGATTAAGATAATTAATATTATTTGATATTAAAATTAAAGAAATTATTAATAAATTAATTGAATAAACAATAAAATATAAAAATCATAAAGATAAATTATTTGAACAATAAATTATAAATCCTATGTTAAAAATTGATGAATAAGTTAAAATTTTCCTTATAGAATTTTGGGTTAATCCTGAAATTGCACCTACAATTAAAGTGTAAATAATAATCAAATTTAAATTTAAATTTATATTAATAATTACTATTATCGGCACAATTTTTATAATTGTTAACAAATTAAATATTATTATGTAATTTAATCCCTCAATTAAACTAATAATTCAAGCATGAAATGGTGCAACTCCTATTTTAAGTATTATGGATAATATAATAATTATTTTGTAATAAAAGTCATAGTTTAGTATCATCAAAATTACCCCTAAAATAAAAATTGATGAACTTATTCTTTGAACAATAAAATATTTCATTGTACATTCAGAACTAGTAGTTATCCTACTATTTATTAATGGAATAATACATATAAGTGATAATTCTAATCCTATTCAAATTATTACTCAATTATTTGAAGATAAAGATAATACTACCCCTAATAGTATATTTCTATAAAATAAAATTAAGGTTGAATTAATTATGATTAAAAAGAAGAATATTTAATTTCTATAGTTAGGGTATGAACCTAATAGCTTATATTAGCTTATCTTTTTGTATATAAGTGTAAGAAGCACTTTGATTTTTGAAATCAATAGATTAAGTTTAATTCTTAAATTTACAATAAAGGTATAAATATATACATAAATTATTCTATCAAAATAAACCTTTTAATCAGGCACCTTATT